AAGCTACTCCTTACTCAAGTTTTCCGAGTAAGGACCAATCTTTCATTGATTCATTCTTATTCTTCTTTTGGCTTGAGCAACTTTCTGAATTACTTCATTTTGACTTTCCGACAAAAAATGGAAATATGAAATTATTGAGTAGTCTACTTCCCCTCAAATGATGAATCCCCTTAAAGGAAAACTTCGGGACTCATAAGGGATTTACTTGTCTATATATCGTTCCGTTCGATCTTTTAGGTCCCCGATTACCTCGATGGTTATGTCACGATGCCCCCTTGAAGCATATATGCGATAAATAGACTCCTGTAACCATGCCATATTTGCTTGCTTGAATAGAATTTCTCTCTAAAAGAGAAGAGATGGAATGGCGAATTCCACAAAAAATCTTTTTTTCGCGGGGTATAACTAGCAATTCCTATTTATTTGTTAAAGAATCGACCATGGATCAATTCCCCTTCCGTTGGGGAGTATTCAATACTCCCATAGTTCTGAGCTTCACGTTACTCCTCCCAAGACACATGTCAGAGTCGGGGACATCCCAATCAGATTGAATGGGATGACAGTTTATTATTATGAATCTGTAAAATGCAAATTTCGATCAAATCACACATCGCAGTACACTAGGCCTTCTAATTCCTTAAGGGGTTTATCTAAAAGATTCGCGATATAACTAGGAAGGCGTTTCAAATACCACACATGAGTCACCGGACATGCGAGTTTAATGTATCCCATTTGATATCTTCGTATACGAGAATCAACAAATTCCACCCCGCATTGTTCACAAAATTTCGGGCCTTCTTTTTCAGCTCTGATTACTCGATAATTTCCACAAGCACAAATTCCACTTTTTATAGGTCCAGAGATTCTTTCACAAAACAATCCATCTTTTTCCGGTTTATTGGTTTTGTAATGAAAAGTATAGGGTTTTGTCACTTCTCCAACTATCTCCCCATTAGGTAGGATTTTGTTGGCCCAGGCCTTTATTTGTTGAGGAGAAACCAGTCCAATTCGAAGTTGTTGATGTTTATACCGATCGATCATAGAATATAAATTCTGATTGATTCAGATCAAGCTTCCTTCCTATTAATCTGAAAATTCTTATCAGATACAAGGAAATGATTCAGTTCCAGAGCTAAGGATCGTAGTTCTCGAACGAGCAATCGAAAAGATTCTGGAGCATCCTCGGGGTTAGGTACTGTTCCTCCAACGATCGTAGCACCAAGTACTTCTTGACGAGCTCTAATATGATCTGATTTATAAGTAAGCATCTCTTGTAAAATATGAGCAACACCAAATCCTTCCAAAGCCCAAACTTCCATTTCTCCTACTCGCTGTCCCCCTTGCTTAGCCCTTCCTCTAAGAGGTTGTTGTGTAACAAGTGCATAATGACCACTGGAACGCCCGTGGATTTTATCATCAACTTGATGAATTAATTTCAGGATATAGGATTTTCCTAGTAGAACAGGTTGTTCAAAAGTGTCTCCTGTTCTTCCATCAAATATTCTGCTTTTTCCCGGATACTCGGGTTCAAATACCCATGGATTTTTTGTTTGTTGACTAGCTTCATATAATTCGGGAAACACTAGTTTTCTAGAAGCCTCTTGCTCATATCTCTCATCAAAGGGCGCTATTCTATAATGTCTATTTAGCAAATCCCCCGCTAAGCCGAGTGAGCATTCAAAAATCTGCCCCACATTCATTCTTGAGGGCACTCCTAATGGGTTGAAGACCATATCAACAGGTGTTCCATCTTGCAAATAAGGCATATCCTGTCTAGGCAAAATTTTGGAAATGATACCTTTATTCCCATGTCTTCCGGCTACCTTATCGCCTACTTTGATTTCACGTTTCTGTAAAATATATACACGAATCATTTCTGGATTATAACTGGAACCCCCCTTTTTCTGGATCCATCTCACATCAATAACTCGACCCCTTCCGCCTATAGGCAGTCTTAAAGAAGTTTCTTTTGCCGTGGATACCTGAATACCAAGTATGGCTCGTAATAATCTATCTTCTGGCGCATACGACGATTCGTTCGCCGTTTGAGGTGTTAATTTACCTACTAAAATATCACCTGCTTCTGTCCAAGATCCCAACATAACAATTCCATTTCTATCTAAATTGCGGAGTAAATGGGCCTCTAAATGTGGTATTTCTTTAGTGATTCTTTCAGGACCTTGACTTGTTACATGAGTCTGAATTTCATATTTTCGGATGTGAAAAGAAGTATAAATATCTTCATAGACCAGACGTTCGCTAATTAGCACTGCATCTTCAAAATTGTAACCTTCCCACGGCATATAAGCTACTAATACGTTTTTTCCTAAAGCGAGTTCCCCGCCAACTGTAGCCGCACCATCTGCTAAAATTTGTCCTTTTTTAATGCATTTACCCTGCGAAACCCGGGGTTTTTGATGCATACAAGTATTTTTGTTGGAGCGTTGATACACAACTAATGGAATATTTATCGTGTCTCCATTACTCGAGAAAATGATCT